ATTTTACCGAACAAGTGATTATTCTCAACAAACCATAAGGATATTGGAACTTTATACTTCATCTTTGGAGCATGAGCAGGAATAGTAGGAACATCCCTAAGAATACTAATTCGAACAGAATTAGGAATACCTGGATCTCTAATTGGTGATGATCAAATTTTTAATGTTATTGTTACAGCCCATGCATTCATTATAATTTTCTTTATAGTTATACCAATTATAATTGGAGGATTTGGTAACTGATTAGTTCCACTAATACTAGGAGCACCAGATATAGCATTTCCTCGAATAAATAACATAAGATTCTGACTTTTACCCCCTTCTCTTTCTCTTCTATTAATAAGAAGAATAGTAGAAAGAGGAGCAGGAACAGGATGAACAGTTTATCCCCCTCTATCAGCAAATATTGCTCATGGAGGAGCATCAGTTGACTTAGCTATTTTTAGATTACATCTAGCTGGAATCTCTTCTATTCTTGGAGCAGTAAATTTTATTACAACAGTAATTAATATACGATCAAAGGGAATAACTCCTGATCGAATACCTTTATTTGTATGATCAGTTGCAATTACTGCATTACTACTTCTTCTATCCCTTCCAGTTCTTGCAGGAGCAATTACTATATTATTAACAGATCGAAATCTAAATACATCATTTTTTGACCCAGCAGGAGGAGGAGATCCAATTCTTTACCAACATCTATTCTGATTCTTTGGACATCCTGAAGTTTATATTCTTATTCTTCCAGGATTTGGATTAATTTCTCACATTATTAGTCAAGAAAGAGGTAAAAAGGAAACATTTGGAACTTTAGGAATAATCTATGCTATAATAGCAATTGGATTATTAGGTTTTGTAGTTTGAGCTCACCATATATTTACTGTTGGTATAGATGTTGATACACGGGCTTATTTTACCTCAGCAACAATAATTATTGCAGTACCAACCGGTATTAAAATTTTTAGATGATTAGCAACACTTCATGGAACTCAAATAAATTTTAACCCGCCAATACTATGAGCCTTAGGATTTGTTTTTCTTTTCACAGTAGGAGGATTAACAGGAGTAGTTCTTTCTAATTCTTCAATTGATATTATTCTTCATGATACTTATTATGTCGTTGCTCATTTCCACTATGTTCTTTCAATAGGAGCAGTATTTGCTATTATAGGAGGAGTAATTCAATGATTCCCTTTATTTACAGGATTAACATTAAACAGAAAATTCCTTAAAATTCAATTTGCAGCCATGTTCTTAGGCGTAAATTTAACCTTTTTCCCTCAACACTTCCTTGGATTGGCAGGAATACCACGACGATACTCAGACTATCCTGATGCCTATATTGCATGAAATATTATTTCATCTCTAGGATCAATAATTTCTACTATTAGAATTTTCGTAATAATCTTTATTATTTGAGAAGCATTCTCTTCTAAACGTCAAACAATTTCACCAAGAAACTTAAGAACTTCAATTGAATGAATCCAAAATTTACCACCAGCAGAACACACTTTCTCAGAACTTCCAATGTTAACTAAATTCTAAAATGGCAGAATAGTGCAATAGATTTAAGACCTATACATAAAGATATTTTTCTTTTTTTAGAAATAGCAAATTGAAATATAATAGCTTTACCTGATAGAGCCTCCCCTTTAATAGAACAACTTTCCTTCTTCCATGACCATTCAATACTAATTCTTGCTATAATTACAGCTATAGTTGGTTACTTAATAACAAGACTATTTTTTAATACTCATAATTTTCGATATCTTTTAGAAAGACAATCACTCGAAATTATTTGAACTATTCTTCCTGCAGTAACACTTGTATTTATTGCTTTACCTTCAATTCGTTTACTTTACCTTTTAGATGAAATTATTAATCCAATAATTTCAATTAAAACAATTGGACATCAATGATACTGATCATATGAATATTCAGATTTCAAAAAAATTGAATTTGATTCTTATATAAAATCAATAAATGATCTAAAAAATTCTGATTTTCGATTATTAGATGTTGATAATCGTATAGTGGTACCCCTTATATCACGTGTTCGAATAATAGTAACAGCAGCAGATGTTATTCATTCATGAACAATTCCAACTTTAGGAGTAAAAATTGATGCAACTCCTGGACGATTAAATCAAGTTAGATTCTCTTCTAAACGTCCAGGAATTATATTTGGTCAATGCTCTGAAATTTGTGGAGCAAATCATAGTTTTATGCCAATTGTAATAGAAAGTATTTCAATTAATTTTTTTATTAAATGACTAATAAATAATTCATTAGATGACTGAAAGCAAGTTTTGGTCTCTTAAACCACTAAATAGTAGATTAGCACCTACTTCTAATGAAAAACTTAGTTAAAAAATAACATTAGCTTGTCAAGCTAAAATTATCATTAGATAGTTTTTATTGCCACAAATAGCCCCTATAAATTGATTGATATTATTCTTCTTCTTTACTATTACATTTATAGTATTAAATTCTATAAACTTTTTCCAAACAAACTACTCAAGAAAATCTAGTATTACAAAAAAATCTTCTAAAAAAATTAACTGAAAATGATAACAAATCTATTCTCAACATTTGACCCAAGAACAAATTTTGGATCTCTTAATTGAATAAGAACATTAATTATATTTTTATTAATTCCTCCCTTTTTCTGATTAATTCCTTCACGATTTAATATACTTTGAAATAAAATTATTTTCACTCTTCACTATGAATTTAAAACTCTAATTGGTAAAAGATCAGGGTCAACAATAATTTTTATTTCATTATTTTCTATTATTCTTTTTAATAATTTTATAGGATTATTTCCATACATTTTTACTAGAACAAGACATTTAACAATAACACTAACTCTAGCCTTACCATTATGATTATCATTTATACTTTTTGGATGAATTAATAACACTATTCATATATTTGCCCATTTAGTTCCTCAAGGAACTCCTCCTATTCTTATACCTTTTATAGTATGTATTGAAACAATTAGAAATGTAATTCGACCAGGAACTCTGGCAGTTCGATTATCAGCAAATATAATTGCTGGTCATCTTCTATTAACCTTATTAGGAAATACAGGATCAATACTATCAATAATTATAATTAATATTCTAATTATTACACAAATTCTACTATTAACACTTGAATCAGCAGTTGCAATTATTCAATCATATGTATTTGCTGTATTAAGAACTTTATACTCAAGAGAAGTAAATTAATGAGAATTCATAAAAATCATCCATTTCATCTAGTCGATGTAAGACCATGACCTATTCTTGGAGCATTTAGAGCAATAATTACTATAATAGGAATTATTAAATGATTTCATAAATTTAATAATGATCTTTTTATATTTGGATCATTAATTACAATACTTATTATATACCAATGATGACGTGATATTTCACGAGAAAGAACATTCCAAGGACATCATACATTTTTAGTAACAATAGGAATACGATGAGGAATAATCTTATTTATTACATCAGAAGTATTTTTTTTTATTTCATTCTTCTGAGGATTCTTTCACAGAAGACTTTCACCATCAATTGAACTTGGTATAATTTGACCACCAAAAAGAATTATCCCATTTAATCCAATTCAAATTCCATTATTAAATACATTAATTCTATTAACATCAGGACTTACAGTTACATGAGCTCATCATAGACTAATAGAAAATAATAAAACTCAAGCAACTCAAAGTCTTGCATTAACAGTAATCCTAGGAATTTATTTCTCTATTCTTCAAGGATTTGAATATGTTGAAGCACCTTTCACAATTTCTGATGCAGTATATGGATCTTGTTTTTTTATAGCAACAGGATTCCATGGAATCCATGTTATTATTGGAACAACTTTCCTTCTTGTATGTTTAATACGATTAATAAAAAATCACTTTTCATCAATCCATCATTTTGGATTTGAAGCTGCAGCTTGATATTGACACTTTGTAGATGTAGTTTGATTATTCTTATATATCTCAATTTATTGATGAGGTAGATAATAATCTATATAGTATATTATTATATTTGACTTCCAATCAAAAGAACTAGAAACCTAGTATAGATAATAATTTGAATTGTAAGAATAATTATTATAGTAATTTCAAGTCTTTTAATCACAATTTGTAGAATTATTTCAAAAAAAACATTTATAGACCGAGAAAAAATATCACCTTTTGAATGTGGATTTGACCCTAAAACTAGATCTCGATTACCATTTTCTTTACAATTCTTTTTAATTGCTGTAATTTTTCTTATTTTTGATGTTGAAATTACTCTATTAATTCCACTAATTATTGTAATAAAAACAATTAACTCATTAATATTTATAACATTAACAATTTCCTTTATTTTAATTTTAATTGGAGGACTATTTCATGAATGAAAACAAGGAGCACTTGAATGAACATACTAGGATAATAGTTAATTATTAACATTTAATTTGCATTTAAAAGAAATTGTATATCAATTTATCTTAAATAAGAAACAATTAATTGTATTTAGTTTCGACCTAAAATTTTGATGTTTTCATCCTTATTTTTAATTGAAACCAAAATAGAGGTATGTCACTGTTAATGACAAAATTGAAATTAATTCCAATTAAAGGAGATTGAAAGCTCAGGATAAGCTTCTAACTTCTCCAATAGTGGTGCAATTCCATTAATCTCCCCCCCCTAAAATTTTAAAATTTCTATAGTTTATATAAAACATTACTTTTTCAAAGTAAAAATGAGTTTACTCTAGAGATATCCTAAAATAAAATTATTTCCTTTACAACTTCAGTGTAATGCTCTATATAAGCTATCAGAATAAATTAATATTATAATAATTAATAAAAAAATAAATAATATTAAATTAATTTTTAAATTATTATTATAAATAAAATGAAAAAATGAAGTTAAATTTTTTATATTAGAGAAAAAATTTTTCCCACCAAAATATTCAAATCATCCATTATCTAATTTTTGATAAATTTGACCACCAAAATAAACAGGATAATAATTAACACCAAAAGTTGAAATAAAAGGAAGATTTCATATTAAAGAAACAAAATATGTTCTTTTTAAATTAGAAATTGTTAATAAATTCTTATTAAAAGAATATATTGATAATTCATATCCCATTCATAATCCAAAAAAAGTAACAATTAATGCTATAATTTTTATTAAAAAAGGTAAACAAATAAAATATGGAGTAGAAAAAATTATTCATATTAATATTGATCCACCAAAAATAACAAAAAAAATTAATCCTATTATTCCCTTTAATATTGTATACCTTTTTTCTCTTAAAGATGAATAAACTAAAAAATTATTATCACCTATTATTGTATAGTATACTAAACGAATAGAATAACTTACTGTTAATCCTGTAGAAATAAAAAAAATTAAATAAGTAAATATTCCTACATAATTTATTGATAAAACTTCTAATATTAAATCCTTTGAATAAAATCCAGCTAAAAAGGGAATACCACACAAAGCTAAATTACAAATATTAAAAAATGTACAAGTTAGAGGTATATGATTAACTAAACCTCCTATAAAACGAATATCTTGACAATTTAATAAATTATGAATAATATTACCAGCACATATAAATAAAAGTGCCTTAAATAAAGCATGAGTTAATAAATGAAAAAAAGCTAAATTTCTTTCTCCAATAGCTAAAATTCCTATTATTAAACCAAGCTGTCTTAAAGTTGATAAAGCAATAATCTTTTTTAAATCAAATTCAAAATTAGCCCCTAATCCTGCTATAAATATAGTTAATCTAGAAATTAATAATAAAAATATATATAAATTAGAAGAAAAACAAGGACTAAAACGAATTAATAAATAAACACCTGCTGTAACAAGAGTTGAAGAATGAACAAGTGAAGATACAGGTGTAGGTGCTGCTATAGCAGCAGGAAGTCAAGAAGAAAAGGGAATTTGAGCTCTTTTTGTTATTGCAGCTAAAACAATTAAATAAGAAACAACAATTATATGAAAATCACATTTTATAGATTCTAATCAAAAAAGATAATTTCATCTTCCAAAATTTATTATTCAAGAAATAGAAATTAATAAAGCAACATCACCAATACGATTTCTTAAAGCAGTTAATATTCCTGCATTATAAGATTTAATATTTTGATAATAAATTACTAAACAATAAGAAACAAGGCCTAATCCATCTCATCCTAATAAAATTCTAATTAAATTTGGACTAAAAATTAATAATATTATTGAACATACAAATAAACTTACTAAAATAATAAAACGATTTAAATTTAAATCTCCATGTATATATTCATCTCTATAAAAAATTACTATTGAAGAAATAAAAAAAACAAAACTAGAAAAAAGCAATGATTTTCAATCTAATAATAACGTTATTATAATTCTTAAAGAATTAAAACTAAAAAAAGAAAACTCTAATATAATTCTTAAATCTATAGAAATAAAAAATAAGCTTGACAAAAATATTGAAATTCTTAAAACTAAAAAAATAATAAAATAATATATACAAATAATTATCTAAGGTATATTTTACATCTTTGGAACCACAAACCAAAATTTTTATTAAACTACTTAAATAATTTCAAAGAGAAAAAAATTCTCCCTTTACAACTAGAATATTTAAAGGAAATCAATGAAGAAATAATAGTATAAATTCTCGAATTGATCTTGAATAAAATCTATATACACCTGAAAAAATTTTTCCATGCTGAGAATAAGAATATAAATAAAGAGAATAAACTGCTCTAAAAAAAGAAATAAAAACAAGCATAGAAATAGTTAAGGATCTTCAAGAAATTAATCTATTAATTAAACTAATTTCTCCAAATAAATTTAATGATGGTGGAGCTGCTATATTACAAGCTCTAAATAAAAATCACCATATTGATAATCTAGGTATAATATTTATTAAACCCTTATTTAAAAAAAGCCTTCGTCTTCCAAGACGCTCATATGAAATATTTGCTAAACAAAAAAGACCAGATGAACATAAACCATGAGCAATTATTATAAAAAATGACCCACAAAATCCTCAATAATTTAATGTTATTAAACCTCTAATTACTAACCCTATATGTCTCACAGAAGAATAAGCAATTAAAGACTTTATATCTGTTTGACGTAAACAAATTAAAGAAATTAGTACACCACCTACTAAAGAAATTCTAATAAAAATATATCTATATATTTTAATAATACTAGAAAATATAAAAAATAATCGAATTATTCCATATCCTCCTAGTTTTAATATTACTCCAGCTAAAATTATAGAACCAGAAATTGGAGCTTCAACATGCGCCTTAGGTAATCATAAATGAACAAAAAACATAGGAGATTTAATTAAAAAAACAAAAGATAAACAAAAAAATAAATAAAAAGAATTATAATCTGAAAATAATAATATTCTTAAAGTTAAATCCTTTGAATAAATAAAAAATAAAGCTACTATTATTGGTAAAGAAGCAAATAATGTATAAAATATTAAATAAATACCAGCTTGAATTCGTTCAGGCTGAGCACCTCAACCAATAATTAAAAATAAAGTAGGAATTAATCTAATTTCAAAAAATAAATAAAAAACAAATAAATTTATTGAAGAAAATGTAAAATATAAAGAAATTATTAATATTAATACTATAAATAAAAATAACTGATTATACATATTTATTAAAAAAATTCGTCTTCTAGCTAAAATTATTAAAGAACAAATTCATAAACTTAATAAAATTAATGAATAAGATAATAAATCGCATCCTAAAAAATAAGAAATATTTAAAAAAGAATAATTAAAGGAAAAAGAAAAAAGAAATAAAATAGACAAAAATAAATAACATAATTGATTTACTCAATAAAAATTAAAAAAACTTACTGGAATCATAAAAACTATAAAAAACATAAACTTTATCATAAAATTGAAAAAGATTGAAAATTATCATTACCATGGGTACGAATTAAAGAAACCAAAATAGATAAACCTAATGCTCCTTCACAAACTCTTATTCTTAAAAAAATTAAACTAAAATAAGATTCAAAACTTAAAAAAGATAAAAAAATAAATATAATAATAAATAAAGATAAAACAACAAATTCTAAACTTAATAATATTATAAGTAAATGTTTACGATTAATACAAAAAGATAATAAACCACAAATAAATATAAAAATATAAATAAAAAATCATGTTATCATTAGTTTTAATAATTTAAAAAAAATACTGGTCTTGTAAATCAGAAATGGTTAATTCCTTAAAACATCAGAGAAAAGATACATCTTATCATTAATTCCCAAAATTAATATTTTTATTAAACTATTCTCTGTATTATAACAATAATTATTATAATTCTTATAACCTTTTTAAGATTTATACTTATTATTACTAAACACCCTATATCAATAGGAGGAGTTCTTCTTTTTCAAACTATCTTAATTACAATTAATTCAGGATTCTTTTTTCATTCATTTTGATATTCTTATATTATTTTCTTAGTAATAATTGGGGGAATACTTATTCTTTTTATTTATATAACAAGAGTAGCATCTAATGAAAAATTTAAATTCTCATTAAAATCAATTTTATTAATACCAATTAGAATACTTATAATCTTTTCTCTAAAAGAAATATTTACATACTCATTTTTCTGAAATAAATCAGAAATATTAAATTTTTTTAATCAAAATAATCAAATTTTATCAATAAGAAAATTTTTTAACGAACCATTTATAATAATTATAATAATAATAATAATTTATTTATTAATTACTCTAATTGCTGTAGTAAAAATTACTAATATTAATTATGGAGCTTTACGCCAAAAATTCTAATGAAAAAACAACTTAAGCATCTTTCACCAATAACAAAAATTATTAATAGATCTTTAGTAGATCTCCCTACTCCATCAAATATTTCAGCATGATGAAATTTTGGTTCATTATTAGGTCTTTGTTTAATTATCCAAATTGTTACAGGACTATTTTTAGCAATACATTATTGTCCTAATATCGATTTAGCTTTTAACAGAGTTGCCCATATTTGTCGAGATGTAAATTACGGTTGAATAATTCGAACTTTACATGCAAATGGTGCATCTTTTTTCTTTATTTGCCTTTATTTACATGTAGGCCGAGGAATATATTATGGTTCATATACTTTAGAAATAACATGAACAATTGGAGTTTTAATTCTTTTTATTGTAATAGCAACAGCATTTTTAGGATACGTTTTACCATGAGGACAGATATCATTTTGAGGCGCTACTGTAATTACAAATTTATTATCTGCGATTCCTTACTTAGGACAATCTATTGTTACTTGATTATGAGGAGGATTTGCCGTTGATAATGCAACTCTAAATCGATTTTATACACTACACTTTCTTCTTCCTTTTATTATTGCAGCACTAGTAATAATTCATTTATTATTTCTTCATCAAACAGGATCTAATAATCCTTTAGGAACTAATAGAAATATTGACAAAATCTCATTTCATCCATATTTCTCTATTAAGGATAGAGTAGGTTTTATTTTAATAATTTCACTTTTATTAATTTTAAATTTAACAAATCCATACCTTTTAGGAGACCCTGATAATTTTATTCCAGCAAATCCCCTTGTTACTCCTGTTCATATTCAGCCAGAATGATATTTTCTATTTGCATATGCCATTTTACGATCAATTCCTAATAAATTAGGAGGAGTAATTGCATTAGTAATATCAATTGCTATTCTTTTTATTTTACCAATTACTAATAAAAAAAAGTTTCAAAGAAATCAATTCTACCCTATTAATAAAATTTTATTTTGAACACTTGTATCAATTATTTTATTATTAACATGAATTGGTGCACGACCAGTAGAAGATCCTTATATTCTTATTGGACAAACTTTAACAATTATTTATTTCTTATTTTATATTATTAATCCTATCATATATATCTCTTGAGATAAAATTTTATTTAATTAGTTTTTGAGCTTGTTATTAAGCATTTACTTTGAAAGTAAAAGAAAGGAATATTTTCCTAAAAGCTATACTAAATTTTATTAACTAAATAATTAAGAAAAAGATAAAAAAACTTAATCCTGAAAAAAATATTAAATAATTTAAAGAAACTGGAAGATATCTTTTTCAAGCTAAATATATTAATTTATCATAACGAAATCGTGGTAAAGTTCCTCGAGCTCAAATTCAAAAAAAAGAAATAAATACTAATTTTAAGAAAAATATAAAAGAATAAAAATCACCCCCTAAGAATAATAAACAACTTATTATTCTTATAAATAAAATATTTGAATATTCTGCTAAAAAAATTAATGCAAATCCTCCTCTTCTATACTCAACATTAAACCCAGAAACTAATTCAGATTCACCTTCTGCAAAATCAAAAGGTGTTCGATTAGTTTCTGCTAACCCTGAAACTAACCATATTAAACAAAGAGGAAAACAAAGAAAAAGAAATCAAATATTTTCCTGAAAATCTCTAAATCTTAATAAACTAAATCTATTAGTTAAAAATAAAAAAGATAATAAAATCAATGCTAATCTTACTTCATAAGAAATAGTCTGAGCAACTGATCGAATACCTCCTAATAAAGAATAATTAGAATTAGAAGCTCAACCTGAAATTATAATAGTATAAACGCCTAATCTTGAACAACAAAGAAAAAATAATAATCCAAAACTAAATCTAAAAAAATATGAAAAAAATGGTATACATATTCATAAAAATAAAGCTAAAAATAAATTTAATACAGGAGAAATATAATAAAAAACATAATTTCTTACTAAAGGATTAGTCTGTTCCTTAGTAAATAACTTTACAGCATCTCTAAAAGGCTGTAAAATCCCTATAAATCCAACTTTATTAGGGCCCTTGCGAATTTGAATATACCCTAAAACTTTTCGTTCTAATAAAGTTAAAAACGCTACACCTACTAAAACTCCAATAATTAAAAATAATATTCTAATAAAAATTAATAATAAATCAATAAAAAACAAGTGTTATTTGTATAAACTACATATAAAGATCCTAAATCTATTGCACTATTCTGCCAAAATAACAATAGTAATCAAAATTAAACTATTAGTTAAATATTTGGTCCTTTCGTACTAAAATACTTAATTTATTTAAAGATAGAAACCAACCTGGCTCACACCGGTTTAAACTCAGATCATGTAAAATTTCAAAAGTCGAACAGACTTAATATTTTAGCTTCTGCACCAAAAATAAATTTTAATCCAACATCGAGGTCGCAATCCTTTCTATTGATTAGAGCTCTAAAGAAAGATTACGCTGTTATCCCTAAGGTAATTAAATCTTTTAATCAAAAATATGGATCAAATAATCACAAATAAGTGTTTTATAAAATAAAAGTTAAATCAATTTTAAAGCCACCCCAGCTAAACAAAAATTATTATTATAAAAAAAAATTCCAATTAATTATAATAAATTTTATGTTAAACTCTATAGGGTCTTCTCGTCTTTTAAAATTATTTAAGCTTTTTCACTTAAAAATAAAATTCATTAATTTTTATTGAGACACTATTTCTCTCGTCCAGCCATTCATTCCAGTTTTCAATAAAAAAACTAATTATTATGCTACCTTTGCACAGTTAAAATACCGCGGCCCTTCATATTCACAGTGGGCAGACTAGACTTTAAATCATTATCAAAAAGACATGTTTTTATTAAACAGGCGAAAAAATTAATTGTCGAATTCCTTAATAAAATCTAAAATTTTTAATATAATTAAACAAATAAAATTACTAATTTTATCATTATTTCTTATTTTAAAAAATTAAAAATAAATTCTAAATAAATAATCTAAATAAAATATAAATATTAAAATAACTTAAGTTAATTAAAACATCCTTTTATTGATAAAAAATTCCAATCCTACAACCTAAAACAAATAATAAAATATTATAGAAAAATTTAAAAGCTTATCCCTTTAAATTTTTTATTCTTAAAACAAAATAATTTAAATTAATTATTTACTTTAAGAAACTGAATTAAATTCATTTCTTTAGAAACTAGAAATATTTAAAGACGAATAACGTTTCATTTCAAATAATAAATTTTAAATATTAATTCAACAATAAAATTTATAAATTATTAGCTCCTTTAAAATCGAGAAAATTATATCTATAATATTATTTTAATAAACCCTGATACAAAAGGTACAAAAATTAAATTATTCTTTTTAATAATTAAAAAATTTCCTTCACAGTACTAATAAACTATAATAAAAAAAATTTCTTCAATAATAATTAATAAAACAAAAAAATACTTTATTTAAAAATAATAAAAAATATATATTAATAATTTAAAAATTTCAAATCAATTGAATAATCAATAAACTTCTTAGTGTAAATAAAATGCTTTAACAAGCTCTGATTTGTAATTCAAGGTACACTTTCCAGTACACCTACTCTGTTACGACTTATCCCAACTTAATAATGAGAGCGACGGGCGATATGTGCATACTTTAGATTCCAAATCATTTTAACTAATTAATTAAAATTACTTTCAAATCCACCTTCAAATAAATATTTAAATTATATTATTCGTAATAAATAAACTTATTGTAACCCATCTCTTCTTGTTTATAAGCTGCAGCTTGATCTGATCTTTAATATAAAATTATATTTGTTGAACATTAAAATTCTCCTAAAATAATCAATAAACGACGATATACAAACTAATTAAAACAAGTAACTTTAATCGTGGACCATCAATTACAGGACAGGTTCCTCTGAAAGGATTAAAGTACCGCCAAATTTTTTAATTTTCAAGAACATAGCTATTACTAATTAAGAAATCAATTTAAATTTTTAATAGTAGGGTATCTAATCCTAGTTTATTAACAAATTTAATAACCTCAAAATCTATAATTAGAATTAAATTAAATAAAATAATTTCACCTAATAATTTAATTTTTAATCCTAATGAATACTAATTAATTATTTCCTAATAAAGTTAAATTGTATCGTTTGTATAACCGCAACTGCTGGCACAAACATTGTCGATACTAAAATTTATTACTTAAACTAAATTACTTTATTTTAAAAATCTATATACTGCAAATAAAATTTTTTAAATATCAGATTTCACTATAACTTACATGTACAATAAAAATTAACTTAACTTTTAAGCTAAAATTAAACTTTTCATTATAAAATTTTAAATTTAAACATAACAAGAAAGCATAAACTAACAAACAGTAAAATCGGTTAGTTACCATATAAAAGTAGCTAGCTCCCTAAGGCTCGAGAAAATACTAACCCCTTTTTTCCTTTAAATAATTAATTTTTAAAAGAAAATAGTTTATTTTTAAAATAAACTACCAATTTAATAAAAAATCTAATTTAATATATAACTTGCCTAAGGTATATATACTAATGCCCATTAAATTTAAAATTAAATCAAAAAGTTAATAATTCTGGTTGATAAAATTAATCAATAATGATTATAAAACCGTTTAAATAATAATTCTATTAAAATTAATTTTCATTTGCCCAAATAAAAATTAAAATTAATAATTTACTCAATTTAATATACTTTAGCCCTTAATATATTAATGCCCATTGAATAAAAATTATTTATTATTATAACGATAATTCTATCAACTCATAATAATTTCCTTCATAATAATTGAAATTTAAATCCTTTAATTAATAATCAAAGAAAATAGAAATTTTATTGCCCAAATAAATTTCTAATAAAAAATAAAATTTTAAATTAATCATTTTTGCCCAAAAATGCTATTTAATCATAAAAATTTTAGATCTTAAGATTATTCTAATAAGAACTTTTTTTTTCAATTTTCCGGAAATATTACTAAATTTAATTCGAAAATGACCAAAATTCGAATAAAAAAATATTTTTTTTCAAAAAACTAGAAAAACTCTAAGTAACTGTACCCCGCTTTTTTAATCTTTAATTATAAAATAAAATGGACAAATATAACATAATAAATAAAATGAAAAAGAAGGAATATAATTATTTCTTATTTATTTTAAAACAAATATTTTCTTATTTATAAAATACAAAATATTAATTTATTTAGATATTTCTATTGAATAATAAACAATAAAAAGGTCATAAATATTAAAATAAAGGAAATTTTTTTTTTTTTTTCGTTATTTTTAAATAAATATATAAAATATTGTTTTTTTATTAAATGATATATGTTAATGTAATATTAAATATTAGTATATCTATACTTTTATAATTAATACACTCTAATATACCAATAGTGTATTTTAATATAATAATTATTAATAAGTTCTTACTCTAATTAATTATTCAAATATAATTATCTAATTATAAATTATTAATATATTTATATATAATTAATATCTTATTTTATGTATATATTCTTAAATAAATATATAAATAATGAATCTTTTATATATTTATAAATAATTAATAATTTATTTGTCTTTTAAAAATCAAAAATATGCTAGTACCATTTTCAGAAATATAGGGATATATTTATAATATAGATTTAATTTATAAATGCAATAGACGACGAGGGATTCTAATTATTTATAGATATATAAATATTCTATATTTATCGCTATTCATAGATACATATATATATATATAATATCAATCCGTTTACATATATTAATATATATTAATGTATTCATTAAACATTTATTTACAAAAAGTGAAAAAAAAAAAAAAATTAAGCCAAGCCTCCTCCAAACATAACTTAAAAAACTTCTAATAAAATAAGCTTATTTTTTTCATTCATTTTGTGTCATGTTTACGACAAAATAACTTCACATAAAAGTAATTAATGAAGTGCCTGAAAAAAAGGGATATTTTGATAGAATATATCATGTAATTATTTACCTTCATTATGATTAATAAAATTAAACTATTACCTTGGAAATCAAAATTCCATGTACATCATATACTAAATCATAAAAAGATAAGCTAAATAAGCTCTAGGGTTCATACCCCGATTATATAGGTATAAATCCTATTCTTTTTATTGAATAAACTCTATAAACTAATCTTTTTCAGAACCCTTATTATTGGATCATTAATTACAATCTCTTCATATTCTTGACTAGGAATATGAATAGGTTTAGAAATTAATCTTTTATCCTTTATCCCATTAATATCAAGAACTAAAAACTCTATACAATCAGAAGCTGCAATAAAATATTTTATTACACAATCTATTGCATCAATAATCCTTCTATTTTCAATAATCATTATTATAGCAGATAACATTATAATCAATTCTCTGATATTGCCCAATCAGTTAATAATTATAAATTCTGCTATTCTAATAAAAATGGGAGCTGCCCCCTTTCATTTTTGATTTCCAGAAATTATTGAAGGATTATCCTGAATAAACTCATTTATTTTAATAACTTGACAAAAAGTAGCCCCTATAGTCATTTTAATTCAAAGTATAAAAACAACTTTTCTAGTAACTACCGTAATTATCTGTAGAATAATTATTAGAGGAATTATAGGAATTAATCAAACTAGTATTCGAAAAATTTTAGCTTACTCCTCAATTAATCATGTAGGATGAATAATTAGATCATTCTTAGCTTGACAAAGAATTTGATTAATCTATATTTCAATTTATTCACTAATTTCTCTAAACATAATTATAATTCTTAAAACTCTTAATATTTTTCATATTAAACAATTAATCAATACAATAAACTCAAATAAACCATTAAAAATAACATTTATTTTAAATTTTCTCTCTCTAGGGGGAATTCCCCCTTTTATTGGTTTTCTACCAAAATGATTAACAATTAACTTCTTAATTGAACAAAAAATAGTATTTATTTCAATAATTATAATTATTTTCACTCTTCTAACTATCTTCTTCTATATACGAATTACATTTACTACAATAGTAATTTACACACAAGAAACTAGAAAAAAAATTCATATTAACTACAAAATCAAAAATATTCTTATTTTAAACATAATTTCACTTTCAAGTCTTTTAATCTGTACCCTTCTATTTAATTTTTCTTAAGGATTTAAGTTAAATTAAACTGATAGCCTTCAAAGCTTTTTATAAAGACTATTCTTTAAGCCTTAAAGAATTCTCTTTCCATTAAATTTGCAATTTAATATCATTTTTGAATATAAGACCTAGTAAAAGAATTAAAAATTTCGTCTATAAATTTACAATTTATCGCTTAAACTCAGCC